TATTGACATAATAGAAGTAAGTGGATCAATTAAGTAGCCGAATTCTAAAGAAAAATCATTAGTGATGATCCAAGACCATACATATTGATAGATAGAACTGCTATTTATTTGCTGAATAGACAGATCAATCGAAAAAATCATGACTATACTTAACAATAAAATACTATGAAAGGACCACATACGACGAAGATTTTTTGTTGCCGTGGGAAAAAGAAGAAGTCCCACCCCTATTAACATAGGAACTGGAAGTGGAACGAAGGGTATTATCCATGCATATTGATATGTCTGTTCCATAAAAAATAAAAGGTTTTTTATTCTTAATTAAGTGTTTCCGATTCACCGGATCTTATCTCTTTTGAAAGGAGTCAATAAAAAAATCAAGATATGTACTAACTTAAATAGAATTTTCTAATTTTATATTCTTACTTATTGTTTATTGTGAGTCTTTCTTAAATACTTCAACTATTCAAATCAAGAAGTTACAATTGGTCAAATGATATAACTAAAGTACTCGTAAAACGTGAATACTTAGTTAGTCACTAATATATTTATGAAGATACCGAAAATGAAAAATTCAATGATTATTAAAAAATTTCTAGTCATAGAGCAAGTATAAAGAATTACACTAAAAATACTAATATGAATCATAGGATTAGATTAACTAAGATCACTAACCTGGCCTAATGAAATAAGAACTCGCTATTTTAGTTAGTTTATTCAAAATAATGAACTAGTTCATTATGGAATTGATTGATTTATTTCCAGTCTAATAAAATAAAAAACATTAAAGATTAAAGTTTTTCAGTAAGCAACAAGGGTGGGGTTCTTAACCCTTTCGATGTATTTTAGTACATGTAAATTAAATGTAGAACGACGAAAATAGGCAGAAATAGAAATGTAGGGTCTTTTTGATTCTTTATGTTATAGAGTTCAACCAATTTAATTGCTAGGGCACGGCATATTCTATAGATTTGAATAAGAAAGAGAAATAAAAGTATCAATATCAATCAATACAAATTTTTCTTTCTTACGAATATTGTATGGACTAGAAAAACCATTTTCTTTTTGAAAAAAAAATCATATATCCTCTTCTTCTAGTAATATTTTATGCAATTTTCACATATCTTTCACCTATCTACATTTATATGAAAATAATATTATCTAGAGAATAAAAAGAACAATTCGTTTTGAACAATAGATGTCTTTCACATCCAACTATAATAATGAGTAACCTCTTCATTTTTAAATGGCAGTTCCAAAAAAACGTACTTCTATATCAAAAAAGCGTATTCGTAAAAATATTTGGAAACGGAAGGGATATTGGGCAGCGTTAAAAGCTTTTTCGTTAGGGAAATCTCTTTTGACCGGAAATTCAAAAAGTTTTTTTGTGCGACAAACAAATAAGTAATAAAACGTTGGAATAATCTGAATTGATTTGACTCGAAAAAAAGGTCCATTTCATAATTCAAAATGAACAATTTACATTACCTATTATTATTATTGTTGGGCTAATCAATATGAAATGGACCTTTCTTTTCTCCTATGATATAGGAATAAGAATTCTTCTGTTTAATGAATTCTACAACTAATACTTTTTTTGTTTGAAAAAAGAATAAAGACAGGAGGTTTTAACCCTCTTTTAGTATGTTTTTTCATTTCCAAGGTGGGGAGTTTTATTTTCCCCATCGAACTATTTGTTACAATTCCAATAATAAATAAGAAAATTCTTTTTTCTCTCTATATCATATCTATAGAAGAGCAAATAGAAAATCTTTAGCTAAGTTAAAATTAATGAATTGTTGATACTAATTGATTCCATTTTTAAAACTTTTTGTGTAACTTTCGGACTTCTTAATTTCCTTTCTCTAAATTATTAGATAGATCTCCCATATATCTTTCGCTTTCAACCCAATCAAAAAAGCCGTTAGCTTAGTTAGGATATTGTGTACGAAAAATGTGTCATTTTAAAATAATTCAAACAAAATGGGGTCTATTTTGTAAAAATGCATTTTTTTGAGTTCGATCGCGGTAGAATTATCTAGTTACAAGAGTTCAATCTCAGGAAAGCATAACCTACACGAAAGTCTTAAATTAATTTAATAAACTGACACCCTAAATGAAAATAATGAACCTTCAAATCCCTATTTGAATGAATTTGGATTTATCAGTTTAAATCTTTCCTAAAAAACATTGCATTGAATTTACTCCTCCAATCTCGACGATTGAATATGAATAGGCTATTATGAGTTCGAGCAAGCCGCTATGGTGAAATCGGTAGACACGCTGCTCTTAGGAAGCAGTGCTAAAGCATCTCGGTTCGAGTCCGAGTAGCGGCATGCCATCTTCGAGAAGAGATACAATAGATCATATAATGAATTCAGTTCCCAATTTTAATTTCTTAATTAAGATTAAGGGATTCAAGATTTTTATGATATTTTTAACTTTAGAGCATATATTAACTCATATTTCTTTTTCGATGGTTTCAATTGTAATTACAATT